TAATTTCTTTATTGAATTCTGAATTATTTCATTTATTTCATTTCTTCTTTACTTTTACTTTATATTTATAAGATATAAGATCAATATGAAATAGAAAAAATATAAAATATACATAACATAATAAGTATAAACTAAGTATAAGAATAAGTAGAATAGAAAATAAAAATAACTAAGTATAAGAGCATGCTATGTCTACACATCACATATAGAAATAGAATCGAAAGTAAGAAAAAAAAAGAAAAAATAGAAGTGGAATGACATTAGATGAATCTTGAAACAAGGTATGTCCTACAGCAAACAAACTCTCAACTATGCGGCTTTCTTTGATCAAAATTCTTTTCTTGTTTCATCTAAGAAGTAAGAAGTTCTAGATGATTTGAAAATTCCAATTCAAATGGAATAATTCAGCCTATTCGACATTCATAGGAGTCTTTTTATGTTTCTGCTTCACGAATATGAGATATTTTCTGGGCATTCCTAAGAATATCAAGCATTATTCCTATCTTGACATTTGTCATTTCTGGGATTTTAGCTCCGATTAGGGAAGGTCCAGAAAAACTTTCTAGTTATGAATCAGGTATAGAACCCATGGGGGATGCTTGGGTACAATTCCGAATTCGCTACTACATGTTTGCTCTAGTTTTTGTTGTTTTTGTGATGTTGAAACGGTCTTTCTTTATCCATGGGCAATGAGCTTTGATATATTGGGTGTATATGTCTTTATAGAAGCTTTTATTTTCGTGCTTATCCCAATTGTGGGTTCAGTTTATGCATGGCGAAAAGGAGCGTTGGAATGGTCTTAGCTGAATATTTAGACAATCTAAAGAAAAGGGAAAGAAAGGATGACATTGAAACAGTTATGAATTTGGTTGAGTTTCCATTACTTAACCAAATTCATAACTGTTTCAACTACATCGTCTGATTGGCTAGTGAAGCATGAGCTAATTCATAGATCTTTAGGCTTTGATTGCCGAGGGATAGAGACTTTACAAAGAAAAACCGAGGATTGGGATTCCGTTGCTGTCATTTTATATGTATATGGTTACAATTATTTACGCTCCCAGTGTGCCTATGATGTAGCACCAGGCGGATTTTTAGCTAGTGTGTATCACCTTACGAAAATATGGTCAAAAATATGGTAATGAGCATCTTGGCATTTCCCTTATAGATGAAACAGAGTAACTGTACCTTTATTCGTATTGTGGAGGGGTTAAATTTAAAAGAAAAAAAAGAAAAAGAGGATCTCATTGCTATTCCCCGATTGGGAAGATATCCTATAATATACATTTCGTATGAGCAGAAACAATAGGATGACTCAAAAGAATTCTGTACCATGAACTTTGTACCGCGCATATCACTTAGTGGGGAACCCAGAAAGTCACTTGAGCAAGAGTTACAAAAAAATATGAAATTTGAAAGAAAAGACAGAAGAGACGAGATGAAGAAATGCAAAATGAGCAGAATCGGAGTTTCTTTGTACTATGTTTGAAATAGATCGTTTCTATTCCTATCCTTCCACTCTTTGATTGAATCCTTTTAGCTAATTTTTTTTTAGTTATTAATTTTGAGATATATACGAAAATTTAACATAATTTTGGAATCAAAAAAGTATGAACAGAGAGGAAAAAAATACAAATGAAAAAGAAAGTAAAGAATATCTATCCCGATCCTTCTCAATGAATTCATTTCATTTGTATGAGGATTTGTATGAGGTATGAATATATATCCGATACATTATTCACGTGTCAGGAACCAGATTTGAACTGGTGACACGAGGATTTTCAGTCCTCTGCTCTACCAACTGAGCTATCCCGACCATTTCGCGTGCATCATCCTAGCATAGTACTTATATTTATGTCAATGAAAATAACTAAAAAATAAAATCTGAAATCTTAACAAATTGGCCCTAGCCCCTGAATTTATTAGATCTTCAAAAAGATATGGACTATGAATGATTCAATAACGGAGATTCCTTGAACATATATGTTCATATCGTATTATACAAAACAAATGAGATTGGATTGGAAGAAGATACGAGGATTTCTATTCGTATCTATTTGTGAAAGAACAGAGTGAATGAAACGAGAAAGATATTTCATCTTGGTTAAACTGAGCCGCTGATGAAAAAAAAGAAAGAGGATGAGGATAAATAAAAAGCGAGGAAGTAAAATGGGCTTTTGATTGGGGATAGAGGGACTTGAACCCTCACGATTTCAAAATTCGACGGATTTTCCTATTACTATAAATTTCATTGTTGTCGGTATTGACATGTAAAATGGGACTCTCTCTTTATTCTCGTCCGATGAATTTTCAAAAGATCTATCAAACTCTGGAATGAATCATTTGATCACTGAATATTTGAATTCGATTCTTTTTTCAACTTCAATTAGAATTGATTCACAATAACTCTCCCATTTTTCATATCTTTTTTGATCTCTATTATTCTAATTAATAGAGAATAGAAATAGAGGTTTTCTATAGATCCTTATCTCATAATATTACTCATATTAATAGTAATATAAATTATAAATAAGAAAGAAATAAAGAATATAGAAAATAAAAGAATATAAAATAATCTAAAGATAAAATAGAAAGAGAAAAAAGATAAAGAAATAGAAGATTTCTATTTTCCTATATAGAAATACAGAATAGGATTCGATATAAGATTTGGGTTGTGATTAATTGTTTGCTATGTCAGTATGTATACGTACGTATTAGGTATATAAAGTTATCCTTTCTTTCATTTCGATAAAAAGATTTTAGCTACTAACGTAACGTAGTCAATTGAATTCGTTAGAACAGCTTCCATTGAGTCTCTGCACCTATCCCTTTTTATTCTCATTTTCCATCGTTTTTTCTCTCAAAACAAAGATTTGGCTCAGGATTGCCCATTTTTAGTTCCAGGGTTTCTCTGAATTTGGAAGTTACCACTCAGCAGGTTTCCATACCAAGGCTCAATCCAATCAAGTCCGTAGCGTCTACCAATTTCGCCATATCCCCTTTCCTTTGAGACAAGTATCCAGTTGTAATTCCATCCAACTCTTTCATTTATCTTGGCACTTTTGAATTCATTATTTTCATTCATTAGGTAATGATTCCTATATCGAAAAAGTGTATGCTGCTATTTCCTTTTTTTGCCCACCTTCTATTCTATATTCTATCATTTCATCTCTATTGGATGAACCTTATTTGTTTCAATACGAAATGATTCTATCATTGATGTGTCCGCAATTCAATATGGATAGATATATGTGGGATATATCTATATGCCATCCCTCCTCCTTCCTTTTTACATTTCAGTTTGGAATAGTAGAACGGTCGATATTCATTCTTCTTTTTCATTTCGAATTCTAATATCATTGATATATTGATATTTTATATACATATATATATGTATATGAATATGGAATAGAATTTCTATTTCTATTTAGATAGATAATTTATCTAGATCTAAAAAGTTTTATTTTCTATTTTCTAAATAGAATCTAAAATATATAACTAAGAAATAGAAGAAATTTAAATAATCAATAAATGAAATCAAAAAAGAAGAAGAATCACTAGGTAATAGCTAAGATCTGATAGTTTCCTATAAACTATTGCTCTTATATCCGCTATCCGCCCGCTTAGCTCAGCGGTTAGAGCATCGCATTTGTAATGCGATGGTCATCGGTTCGATTCCGATAGCCGGCTCCTTTTCTTTATCGATTTTTTTATTTCCATGATTGAAAATCTCTACGCTCGCTTTCTCTAAATGTCGGGTCACCGATCTATTACGTCATGGTAACTTGCAGCTATAGCTATGAATAAAAAAGTTTACTAGAACAATTAGATCTATATAGAAGAAATCGGAAAATGTAACCTTCGCTTTAATTTCCTATATATACAAAAAATCCAAATATTGATAAAATTTATTTTCTTCTGTTTTGTAGGACTTTAGTAAATTGAGTTTTGCTTTGCTGATCCTTTAGTTCAGTCTGAATTTAGATTCTTTTGTCAAATGAAAGTTAATCAAAAAGGAGCCTTTATATGTCTCGTTACCGAGGACCTCGTTTCAAAAAAATACGCCGGCTGGGGGCTTTACCGGGACTAACTAGTAAAATACCCAGATCCAGAAGTGATCTTCAAACCCAATTGCACTCTGGAAAAAAATCACAATATCGTATTCGTTTAGAAGAGAAACAGAAATTGCGTTTTCATTATGGTCTGACAGAGCGACAATTACTTAAATATGTGCATATTGCTGGAAAAGCCAAAGGGTCAACAGGCCAGGTTTTACTACAATTACTTGAGATGCGTTTGGATAACATCCTTTTTCGATTAGGTATGGCTTCGACCATTCCTGGAGCCAGACAATTAGTTAACCATAGACACATTTTAGTTAATGGTCGTATAGTGGATATACCAAGTTATCGTTGCAAAGCCCGAGATATTATTACTACGAAGGATAAAGAAAGATCGAAAGCTCTGATTCAAAATTATCTTGTTTCATCCCCCCGTGGGGAATTGCCAAACCATTTGACTATTGACTCCTTACAATATAAAGGATTTATAAATCAAATAATAGATAGTAAATGGATCGGTCTGAAAATCAATGAGTTGTTGGTCGTAGAATATTATTCCCGTCAGACTTGATTCTAACAAAAATACAAAAGCAAGGTTCATACCAAATTTGACTCCTTTCGCTGAAGTAAATAGAGTACCTCGTGCCCTGTCTCATTCACGTATCAAAAAAGGATTGGCAAAAGTATTTTTTTTCTTATTTTCAATAGAAATACGATATTTCTATTTGTATTTTACCTATCACAGGGATTAATTAGGGATAGATAATGTCTAAAGGGTCTTACCGTTAGAATAATGATATCAATTCTTATTTGATTTGATACATTGTAGTCGGTAACGTTGATGAATGACAAGAAACGGAGAGAGAGGGATTCGAACCCTCGGTAAACAAAAGTCTACATAGCAGTTCCAATGCTACGCCTTGAACCACTCGGCCATCT